GGACAATTTCGAAATCAGACCAAGCGTCTTAATACATATGCAAAAAAATTCATTATTGGCCCACCATTGATTACAAGATTTAGCTTTTATGAATCGCTATTGGTTTGATACGAGTAATGGCAGCCGTTTCAGTATGTTAAGGATACAGATGTATCCACAATTCATTTAGAGTTACTTAATAGCCTATTTCTTATACTATATCTCTATCCCGTGAAATTCTCGAGCCGAAAGATGGATGCATATGCTGTGTTTCATTTTGCTAAATTATATCAATTAAATGGTATATCAATTCTATAAATTGGATATAGCAATAAATAAATCAGCAAAATTCTTTTATTTTAGATAGAAGAAATGTTTCTTCTATCTAAAATAAAAGAATGTACCCTTCTATGCAAATCCAATTTGCATCGATAAAATAGATCCAAATTCCAGATTCCAGCAGTAGATGAATAATTGCAAATTTTTGTGTGTACGAGATTAGAATAACTTCAAAATAACTGACATAATTTTTATTTTTCCTGATCAGAAAAATACATGAAAAAGAAAGGAGGTAGAAAAATTTTTTGATTTATGGTTAAAGAAGAAAACCAAGAAAACAGGGGTTCTGTTGAATTTCAAGTATTCAGTTTCACCAATAAGATACGGAGACTTGCTTCACATTTGGAATTACACAAAAAAGATTTTTCATCGGAAAGAGGTCTACGAAGACTTTTGGGAAAACGTCAACGTTTGCTGGCTTATTTGGCAAAGAAAAATAGAGTACGTTATAAGAAATTAATCAGTCAGTTGGATATTCGGGAGAAGTAATTTAATCGTTCGAATTTTTTTCTTATTTTATTAGTAGTCTTATAGTAGTCTTAGATTTTGCATTTTGATGAGCCTCGTTTTGAGGAATTCATGGAATAATCCATTTTCATGGAAAAAAGAATAAGAACAAGGATGAGTCTACCGCTTACAAGAAAAGATCTCATGATAGTTAATATGGGCCCTCAACACCCATCAATGCATGGTGTTCTTCGACTGATCGTTACTCTCGATGGTGAAGATGTTATTGATTGCGAACCCATATTAGGGTATTTACACAGAGGAATGGAAAAAATCGCGGAAAACAGAACTATTATACAATACTTGCCTTATGTAACACGGTGGGATTATTTAGCTACTATGTTTACAGAAGCAATAACGGTAAATGCACCTGAATTCTTGGAGAATATTCAAATACCCCAAAGAGCCAGCTATATTAGGGTAATTATGTTAGAATTGAGCCGTATAGCTTCTCACTTATTATGGCTTGGACCTTTTATGGCGGATCTCGGGGCACAGACTCCTTTTTTCTACATTTTTAGAGAGAGAGAATTGATATATGATCTATTTGAAGCTGCTACAGGTATGCGAATGATGCATAATTACTTTCGCATCGGAGGGGTAGCTGCTGATCTACCTTATGGATGGATGGATAAATGTTTAGATTTCTGTGATTATTTTTTACGAGGAGTTGTTGAATATCAACAACTTATTACACAGAATCCTATTTTTTTAGAACGAGTTGAAGGAGTCGGTTTTATTAGCGGAGAAGAGGCTGTAAATTGGGGCTTATCGGGCCCAATGTTACGAGCTTCTGGAATACAATGGGATCTTCGTAAAATTGATCCTTATGAGTCTTACAATCAATTTGATTGGAAAGTACAATGGCAAAAAGAAGGAGATTCGTTAGCTCGCTATTTAGTACGAATCGGTGAAATGAGGGAATCCATAAAAATTATTCAACAAGCTGTAGAGAAAATTCCGGGAGGACCTTATGAGAATTTAGAAGCCCGACGTTTTAAGAACGCAAAGAATTCCGAATGGAATGATTTTGAATATCGATTTCTTGGTAAAAAACCTTCGCCCAATTTTGAATTATCAAAGCAAGAGCTTTATGTAAGAGTAGAAGCTCCAAAAGGTGAATTAGGAATTTATCTGGTAGGAGATGATAGTCTTTTCCCCTGGAGATGGAAAATTCGTCCACCTGGTTTTATTAATTTGCAAATTCTTCCTCAGCTAGTTAAAAAAATGAAATTGGCTGATATCATGACGATATTAGGTAGTATAGATATCATTATGGGGGAAGTTGACCGTTGAAATGATAATAGAGGTAGAAACTATCAATTCTTTTTCGAAATCGGAATTATTAAAAGAAGTCTACGGACTGATATGGATTCTACCCATTTTGACCCTCCTACTGGGAATCACAATAGAAGTACTCATAATTGTGTGGTTAGAAAGAGAAATATCTGCATCGATACAACAACGTATTGGTCCTGAATATGCTGGCCCACTGGGACTGCTTCAAGCTATAGCAGATGGAACTAAGCTACTTTTAAAAGAGGATATCCTCCCATCCCGAGGAGATATTCCTTTATTTACCATTGGGCCCTCTATAGCAGTCATATCCGTTTTATTAAGTTTTTTAGTTATCCCTTTGGGATATCGTTTTGTTTTAGCTGATCTTAGTATTGGTGTTTTTTTATGGATTGCTATTTCAAGTATTGCTCCTATTGGTCTTCTCATGGCGGGATATAGCTCAAATAATAAATATTCTTTTTCAGGCGGTCTACGAGCGGCTGCTCAATCTATTAGTTATGAAATACCATTAACTTTTTGTGTACTAGCAATATCTCTACGTGTGATTCGTTAAAATAGGATCTTTTTCCTATAAAATACATTGAATGCTTATCTTCCTTTGCTTATTCTGTATTCGGATTGATAAGTTAAACTAGATAGCTATATGAGTGAAACAAAACAGCTTATTAATTTGTAGTAAAAATATAAAATCTCATTTCCTATGTACAAGAAAAAAGTTTAAGTAAACATAAGCAGTGTAAACTCTTTACCCCAAGATTGAGATTGTTTGATTAGTCATCATATCTTGAAGCGGGCAAGAATAAAGGATTCGCGATATGGAATTCCATTACTAGAATATTTTGAGTTATTACTATAACTTATAACCATAAGGCAATCCATCAAAAGTTAGTGAGGGATTAGAAACACTAAAGTACATACAGGATTAGTAATGAGAGAATCTAAATCATTAGACATTTTTCCTCATAAAAGGAATCGTAATAAAGACTTGAAATTGGTGGAAATGATCAAGTAGTACTTTCTTCGGATTCCGGTCTAGAGTATGTTCCCATTCACTTGTTAAAGAAATGGCTATCAAGAACGAATTAACCCTTTATTCTTTTTTTCTTTTTAAGTATACCCTTCTCCGGGAAGGAAGAATAGGACAAAAGATATGGAATGCAATAGAAAAAAGGATCTTTATTTATTCTTTCCTTCCTTTATCCCTATTCATAGAGAATTCCTCATGAACTAATGCCCAATTCTTTCCATTTATTAATTGCTATAACGAGTGTTTTATTGCAATATTAAGTTATTACCGAACAAAGAAAAATTTGGATTTTATTATATAAAGGATGAGATCAATTCGGAAGCGCTTTTTTGTTATTCTAGCAGACAGAATTGCTTTGGTCTAATTTGGGGCTTTTTTATCTTACCTAATTCTATCTACGCCCAGGGAATAATACCGAAATGAAACAATCCTTTCTTTTTTTCTGATCATAGAGGAGCCGTATGAAGCTAAGGTTTCATGTACGGTTTTGGAATAGCGGTGGGAACTGTGATGTTATCATCGACTATGATTATCTAACAGTTCAAGTACAGTTGATATAGTTGAAGCACAGTCCAAATATGGTTTTTTGGGGTGGAATGTTTGGCGTCAGCCTATAGGTTTTCTAGTTTTTCTAATTTCTTCTTTGGCAGAATGTGAAAGATTACCCTTTGATTTACCAGAAGCGGAAGAAGAATTAGTAGCAGGTTATCAAACCGAATATTCTGGTATTAAATATGGTTTATTTTATCTTGCTTCTTACCTAAATTTATTAGTTTCCTCTTTATTTGTAACTGTTCTATACTTAGGCGGGTGGAATTTATCTATTCCCTATATATCCTTTTTTGGATTTTTCCAAATGAATAAAATAATGGGAATTTTGGAAATGGTAATAGGTATCTTTATTACATTAACTAAAGCTTATTTATTTCTCTTCATTTCTATCACAATAAGATGGACTTTACCCAGGATGAGAATGGATCAGTTATTAAATCTTGGATGGAAATTTCTTTTACCTATTTCTCTGGGCAATCTCTTATTAACAACTTCTTTCCAACTAGTTTCACTATAAATAAGATAATACAATAACAGTAAGAATATTTTCAACACAAAAGTTCTCTCAAACAAGAGAAAGAAACATACCTTTTTCATACATATTTAGAATATGTTCCCTATGCTAACTGGGTTCATTAGTTATGGTCAACAAACAATACGCGCCGCAAGATACATTGGTCAAGGTTTCATAATTACCTTATCCCACACAAATCGTTTACCTATAACGATTCACTACCCTTATGAAAAATCAATTACATCGGAGCGTTTCCGGGGGCGAATACACTTTGAATTTGATAAATGCATTGCTTGTGAAGTATGTGTTCGCGTATGCCCGATAGATCTACCTCTTGTGGATTGGAGATTTGAAAAGGATATTAAAAGGAAACAATTGCTTAATTATAGTATTGATTTCGGAGTTTGTATATTTTGTGGTAACTGTGTTGAATACTGTCCGACAAATTGTTTATCGATGACTGAAGAATATGAACTTTCTACTTATGATCGTCATGAATTGAATTACAATCAAATTGCTTTGAGTCGGTTACCAATCTCCATAATGGGAGATTACACAATTCAAACAATTAGGAATTCGCCTCAAAGTAAAATAGACGGAGAAAAATCTTGGAATTCAAGAACGATTACTGATTACTAGGTATTAGGATTTTTTTTGTTAGAAAAATCCATTTTTACTAACTATAACGAAAAAAGAATAACTACTGCTTAACAACTTATATACATATACAAAAAAATATCCTAATATCTTTTTCCTTCCTTGAATCTTTTAGTTTTAGTCAGTTCATGAAAAATTTTATACTATAAATTTCTTCTTATCCATAATGAATTTACCTGGACCAATACATGAAATTCTTGTGCTATTTGGGGGATTTATTCTTCTACTAGGGGGTCTAGGAGTAGTATTACTTACTAACCCAATTTATTCTGCCTTTTCGCTGGGATTAGTTCTTGTTTGTATATCCTTATTCTATTTTTTATTGAATTCCTACTTTGTAGCTGTCGCACAACTTCTTATTTATGTGGGAGCCATAAATGTCTTGATCATATTTGCTGTAATGTTTGTAAACGGCTCAGAGTGGTCTAAAGATAAGAATTTTTGGACTATTGGAGATGGGTTTACTTTACTCGTTTGTATAACTATTCCTTTTTCACTAATGACTACTATCCCAGATACGTCGTGGTATGGAATTCTTTGGACTACAAGATCAAACCAAATAGTAGAACAGGGTCTCATAAATAACGTTCAACAAATTGGGATTCATTTAGCAACCGATTTTTATCTTCCGTTTGAACTCATTTCCCTAATTCTTCTAGTTTCTTTAATAGGTGCAATTACTATGGCTCGACAATAAGAAATACTTAGAATGAGTCAAAATTCTTAGAATTTCAAATATAAAATAAATAACTAAACAATCACAATTTTGATTTAGTAAAACCCATCTACTGCCAACACAACAAATACCTTCTTTTCTCTTTTGTTGCGTAATTGTTCTATTCTAATTAATTGAATCGGTTCAATTCTTGTCCTCATATTGAAATGAATCGAGATTGATAAGGAGTTAGTTAATGATGTTTGAGCATGTACTTTTTTTGAGTGTCTATTTATTTTCGATTGGTATCTATGGATTGATCACAAGCCGAAACATGGTTAGAGCTCTAATATGTCTTGAACTTATACTGAATTCAATTAATCTAAATCTCGTAACATTTTCTGATCTATTTGATAGTCGCCAATTAAAAGGAGACATTTTCGCGATTTTTGTTATAGCCCTTGCGGCTGCTGAAGCAGCTATTGGACTATCCATTCTTTCTTCCATCCATCGTAACAGGAAATCAACTCGTATCAATCAATCTAATTTTTTGAATAATTAGACATAGAATCCTCTAAACAAGGGCACATATATAATAATACGGAACATTAAGATGAATAGAAATCTGATCTTATTTTCTTATTAGTATTTAATAATATCCATTTTTTGAGTAGGTTATTTCAGAGTATTCTTTTTTACTTATTGAATATTGCATTTTTACAATCCATTGATATTACAATTTGAATATTGCAATAATTTATATTGAAAAGATGATACCCAATTTATTGGCTAATTCGAATTAGTATGTAGAATTCATATAATTATGACTGTTGAAGTCTTAAATTCAAGTCTCTTGGTTCTTTTCACGCTTTCTCACAAACGGATTAAGAAATATATTATTATTTGTTAAAGTTTGGATAAACCATTGCTTCGTCTGGTGTCTACAATACATCTAATTTATATAGTACTAATTTCATTTTTACCAGATCGAAAATTTTTATGTTGAAAAGGAAAATTTAGAGATCCAATGTCACATTCTGTAAAAATTTATGATACATGTATAGGATGCACTCAATGTGTACGAGCTTGTCCAACAGATGTATTAGAAATGATACCTTGGGATGGATGTAAAGCCAAGCAAATTGCTTCCGCGCCGAGAACCGAAGATTGTGTGGGTTGTAAGAGATGCGAATCTGCCTGCCCAACAGATTTTTTAAGTGTCCGCGTTTATTTAGGGCCTGAAACAACCCGCAGCATGGCTCTATCTTATTGATACGTTACAAAAAACTCCACTTGAATCGTCTGATTCCTCTTTACCGAAGAAGCCTGTGCTCGAAATAATTGAGCATGGGCTTTTCTGGTCAAAACGTATCTTGTCTTTATTACTTTATCATGAGTTATTTTCCTTGGTTAACAATACTTGTTGTTTTGCCGATATTTGCAGGTTCATTAATTTTCTTTTTACCTCATAAAGGAAATAAAATCGTTAGGTGGTATACTATATCTATTTGTTTATTAGAATTCCTTCTAATGACTTATGCATTCTGTTATCATTTCCAATTGGAGGATCCCTTAATCCAATTAAAGGAGGATTCTAAATGGATAGATGTTTTGGATTTCCACTGGAGATTGGGAATCGATGGACTTTCATTAGGATCCATTTTATTGACAGGATTTATCACTACTTTAGCTACTTTAGCGGCTTGGCCGGTTACCCGGAATTCGCGATTATTCTATTTCCTGATGCTAGCAATGTATAGCGGTCAAATAGGATTATTCTCTTCACGAGACCTTTTACTTTTTTTTATCATGTGGGAGTTAGAATTAATCCCTGTTTACTTACTTTTATCCATGTGGGGGGGAAAGAGGCGTCTGTATTCAGCTACCAAGTTTATTTTGTATACTGCAGGCGGTTCCATTTTTTTCTTAATTGGAGTTCTGGGTATGGGGTTATATGGTTCCAATGAACCCGGATTAGATTTGGAAAGATTGATTAATCAATCATACCCTGCTACATTGGAAATACTGCTGTATTTTGGCTTCCTTATTGCTTATGCTGTCAAATTGCCAATTATACCTCTACATACGTGGTTACCAGATACCCATGGGGAAGCGCATTACAGTACATGTATGCTTTTAGCCGGAATTCTATTAAAGATGGGAGCATATGGATTGATTCGGATCAATATGGAATTGTTACCTCATGCTCATTATCTATTTTCCCCCTGGTTGGTAATAATAGGAGCGGTGCAAATAATCTATGCAGCTTCAACTTCTCTTGGTCAACGAAATTTCAAAAAAAGAATAGCCTACTCCTCCGTATCTCACATGGGTTTCATAATTATAGGAATTGGTTCCATAACCAACATTGGACTAAATGGAGCTATTTTACAAATATTATCCCATGGATTTATCGGTGCTACACTTTTTTTCTTGGCGGGAACGGCTTGTGATAGAGTGCGTCTTGTTTATCTCGAAGAATTGGGGGGAATATCTATTCCAATGCCAAAAATTTTTACCATGTTTAGTAGCTTTTCAATGGCTTCTCTTGCCTTGCCAGGAATGAGCGGTTTTGTTGCAGAATTAGTAGTATTTTTTGGACTAATTACTAGTCCTAAATTTATGTTAATGCCAAAAATGCTAATTACTTTTGTAATGGCAATTGGAATGATATTAACTCCTATTTATTTATTATCCATGTTACGCCAGATGTTCTATGGATACAAGCTATTTCATGTTCCAAATGAACATTTTGTGGATTCTGGACCACGGGAACTATTTCTTTTAATCTGTATCTTTTTACCAGTAATAGGAATTGGTATTTATCCAGATTTAGTTCTCTCGCTATCCGTTGACAGGGTAGAGGCTCTATTATCCAATTATTATCCTAAATAGGATTTTCTTTTTTTAACTAGTCCGCTCTATATTCCATCGTGGAAAAAAATTCCATAGTGGAAAAAACATAAAATTCAAAAAAAAGTAAAAAAGTCTAATTAGATCTATCTCGAATTTTTGAGAACCCTTTGAAAAGACGTTCAAGGGGTTCTCAAATCAAACAAAAAAGGAAAAAAAACCTTCATATCATAAAAAAATCAGGGTTTTATGTTATGTAATCATTTAGATGGTAATGTAAATGAACCATAACTATGTAAACCTATTCCTAACAGATTGATACCAAAATAGCAGATCCAAATTATAAGAAATCCTATCGAAGCTACAAGTGCAGAATTTGTACCCTTCCAATTTGGATTTGTTCTACTATGTAAATATATTGCAAATATGGTCCAGGTAATAAATGCCCAAGTTTCCTTAGGATCCCAATTCCAATAGGATCCCCATGCCTCATTAGCCCATACTGCTCCACAAAGAATACCCATGGTTAAAAGAGTAAACCCTAGACTAATGACACGATAACTCCAAGAATCCAAACGCTCAGTTAATTGATATTTGTAATAATTTGGAAATGCGGGAAAAGAGGTGTTTTTTAAAGCACTTCTTTTTGCATATAAATATTCAATCTCACTAAAGAAAAATGTTTTAAATAAAACATTTTTTTTCTTTTTTAAAAAGAAATCAAAATTCTTTCGAAATCTAATGATTAGAAGAGCGGCGGATAATAAGGATCCGCACAAAAGAGTTGCATAGCTTAGTAACATCATACTGACATGCATCATTAACCACTGAGATTGTAGAGCAGGTACTAGTATTGTGGATTGATGCATTTCAGTTAAAAGACCCGATGTGGCAAAGCCTTGCGTTAAAATAGTACTTGGCGTAGTTATTGTGCTTAAATCATTTTTCGAGTTCTGTATCTTAGGAATAGTATGAAGAATATACAGAGCCCATGAAAGGAAGATCAATGACTCATATAAATTACTTAATGGAAAATGTCCCGAAGAAACCCAACGAGAAACTAAGAATCCTGTTATAGAGAAAAAAGTAGTTATCATTCCTTTTTCTGACGAATCACGTAATCCCCTAAGTTCACGAACTAATAAGGTTATCAAATGAATCGTAATCACAATTGAAATGGTTGAGAAAGAGATATGAGTTAGTATATGTTCTAAAGTTGCAAATAGCATAAGGATAAGGTCCCATTACAAAATTGGAAATTTCGAATTTAATCCATTTTCTAATCTATTGTATTCTTTTTCGAGAATGCCGCCACTCGGACTCGAACCGAGATGCTTGAGCACTGCTTCCTAAGAGCAGCGTGTCTACCAATTTCACCATGGCGGCTAACTTAAAATAATAGTTAACTTACAAGAATAATAGTTATTTTCTCACGAATCGTCGAGATTGGGAGAGGCCATAGAATTTAGGAACATTAGAATTTCATCATTAACTACAAATAATTTTGTATTTTAGAAAAATTTATAGAATAAAAGCCTTTATGCTCTTATTAATATGATTTACCAGTCCTAAACTCATTTATATGGGAATTTTGGATAAGATTGGATAAGATAGGTAGAGGTTGTATGTCCTATTGCAAGAATAGTCTACTTTTGGTAATAGAATCCTCATATTTTTTTTTATGAGGATTCTATAATTAATCTGAATTATTTATTCGGATTAAATGATTGGAATTTCTTTGGGTTGGGATAGTTCAATTCAGATTATTCCAAAACCTTATTATTTGTTTGTTTGTTGCCCAGAAAAACCTTTTGGTTTTGGATGCTCGTTGCCGCTAGAAAATGGTCTTGATTTTGCTAAAGAATAAGATTGTACTATGGAAAAATAAGTCTTTTTCTTCCAAAGATTTTTACGAATACGCTTTTTTGACATCGAAGTACGTTTTTTTGGAACTGCCATTTAAAAGGGGAATTCTTTTTTTCTAGTTGTATGTGAAAGACATCTATTGCCGCAAATCAATCCTTCTTTCTGTTTTTTCTTAGTATTTATACTTAGATACTGAAAGATACTGAAATTCAAAATTCTTTTTTAGTTCATTTTGTCTAATGTGGATAAGACAAGAGTTTTTTAAGGCTTTCTATTTAAATCAATTTATATATCAAATATACCCCATATATAAATATATGGTATGGGGGATAAGCCCCCATATAAGATGGGGAGATAAAAAGAAGGTAAAATTCAATTAGTTAATTAAGTTCAGAACGGTATTTCATAATTGAATTCCAATCAAAAAAAATACTTAGTCTCTTAAACAAGACATTCTAAAACTTAAAGAATTCTAGTCATTAGGATTTCCGTTTTATATGAAGTAAGCAATATTTGAGAATTTCCTATACTATAGATTCTTTGGAATTCAATCAATCAATTACGAAACAAGAGAGCTCCTTTATTTTAAGAGAAAGAAATACAAAAATGAATAGAAAGTAAAATGATTCAATCTTTTTTTGTAGTTTGATAAATATTTTTTTTAACTAATAACTAGATAACATAACTAGATAACGAAATTCTTTGATTCACTTTTTGAATTTAAGCAACTAAACCCATTCTGAATTTTTGAATATTTTAATGAGAGAAATTTGGAAAAATCCAGAATTCCAGTATTTTTTCTTATTCTTATTTTGTTTTTTGAATTCCTTTAGAGAGATATAAGAGTAGGTTTGGTGAATCGGAAACAATTCTATTTTATAGAAAAATTGAACTATAAATTTCAACTAAAAATTGCTATTTCTTTTCTTATGGAACATACATATCAATATGCCTGGGTAATCCCTCTTCTCCCACTTCCAGTTATTATGTCAATGGGATTTGGACTTTTTCTTATTCCAACAGCAACAAAAAATCTTCGTCGCATATGGGCTTTTCCTAGTATTTTACTCTTAAGTATAGCTCTGGTATTCGCAGTTCACCTGTCTATTCAACAAATAAATGGAAGTTCTATCTATCAATATCTATGGTCTTGGACCATCAATAACGATTTTTCTTTAGAATTTGGATACTTGATCGACCCCCTTACGTCTATTATGTTAATACTAATTACTACTGTAGGAATCTTGGTTCTTATTTATAGTGACGATTATATGTCTCACGATGAAGGATATTTGAGATTTTTTGTTTATATAAGTTTTTTTAATACTGCCATGTTGGGGTTGGTTACTAGTTCCAATTTGATACAAATTTATTTTTTTTGGGAACTTGTCGGAATGTGTTCCTATTTATTGATAGGCTTTTGGTTTACACGGCCAATTGCAGCGAGTGCTTGCCAAAAAGCTTTTGTAACTAATCGTGTAGGGGATTTTGGTCTGTTATTAGGAATTTTAGGTTTTTTTTGGATAACGGGTAGTTTAGAGTTTCGGGATTTGTTCAAAATAGCTAATAACTGGATTCCTAATAATGGGATTAATTCCTTACTTACTACTTTGTGTGCTTTTTTATTATTCCTTGGTGCAGTTGCAAAATCCGCACAATTCCCTCTTCACGTATGGTTACCCGATGCTATGGAAGGACCCACTCCCATTTCGGCTCTTATACACGCAGCAACTATGGTTGCTGCGGGGATTTTTCTTATAGCTCGACTTCTTCCTCTTTTCATATCCCTACCCTTGATAATGGGTTTTATTTCTTTAGTAGGTACAATAACACTCTTCTTAGGAGCCACTTTAGCTCTTGCTCAGAGAGATATTAAAAGAAGCTTAGCCTATTCTACAATGTCTCAATTGGGTTATATGATGTTAGCTCTCGGTATAGGTTCTTATGAAGCTGCTTTATTCCATTTGATCACTCATGCTTATTCGAAAGCTTTATTGTTCTTAGGATCCGGATCCGTTATTCATTCAATGGAACCTCTTGTTGGATATTCACCAGATAAAAGTCAGAATATGGTTCTTATGGGTGGTTTAAGAAAATACGTTCCAATTACAAGAACTACTTTTTTATGTGGTACACTTTCTCTTTGTGGTATTCCACCTCTTGCTTGCTTCTGGTCTAAAGATGAAATCCTTAGTAATAGCTGGTTGTATTCACCTTTTTTTGGAATAATAGCCTCTTTTACTGCAGGATTAACTGCATTTTATATGTTTCGGATATATTTACTTACTTTTGATGGGTATTTACGTGTTCATTTTCAAAATTACAGCAGTACTAAAGAAGGTTCGTTGTATTCAATATCCTTATGGGGAAAAGGCATATCCAAAGGAGTCAATAAAGATTTTGTTTTATCAACAATGAAGGGTGGAGTTTCTTTTTTTTCACAAAATATACCCCAAATTCCTGGTAATACAAGAAATAAGATAGGATCCTTTAGTACTCCCTTTGGGGCTAAAAAAACTTTTGTCTATCCTCATGAAACGGGAAATACTATGCTATTTCCTCTTCTTATATTACTGCTTTTTACTTTGTTCATTGGATCCATAGGAATCCATTTTGATAATGGAATAAAGGGTAATGGAATATCGGAGTTAACCATATTATCAAAGTGGCTAGCTCCTTCAATAAACTTTTTCGAGGAAAGTTCTAATTCTTCCATAAATTCATATGAATTTCTCATTAATGCAATTTCTTCTGTAAGTTTAGCAATTCTTGGTCTATTCATAGCATATATCTTCTATGGATCTACTTATTCTTTTTTTCAGAATTTGAATTTTCTCAATTCCCTTGTAAAAGGGAATCAAAAAAAAAACTTTTTGGATCAAGTAAAAGAAAAGATATACAGCTGGTCATATAATCGTGGTTATATAGATGTTTTCTATACTAGGGTCTTTATCTTGGGTATAAGAAGATTAGCCGAACTAACGAATTTTTTCGATAAGGGTGTTATTGATGGAATTACCAATGGAGTGGGTCTTGCTGGTTTTTGTATAGGAGAAGAAATTAAATATGTAGGGGGAGGGCGAATATCGTCTTATCTATTCTTTTTTTTATGTTATGTATCCTTGTTCTTATTCTTTTTTCCATGAAAATGGATTATTCCATGAATTCCTCAAAACGAGGCTCATCAAAATGCAAAATCTAAGACTACTATAAGACTACTAATAAAATAAGAAAAAAATTCGAACGATTAAATTACTTCTCCCGAATATCCAACTGACTGATTAATTTCTTATAACGTACTCTATTTTTCTTTGCCAAATAAGCCAGCAAACGTTGACGTTTTCCCAAAAGTCTTCGTAGACCTCTTTCCGATGAAAAATCTTTTTTGTGTAATTCCAAATGTGAAGCAAGTCTCCGTATCTTATTGGTGAAACTGAATACTTGAAATTCAACAGAACCCCTGTTTTCTTGGTTTTCTTCTTTAACCATAAATCAAAAAATTTTTCTACCTCCTTTCTTTTTCATGTATTTTTCTGATCAGGAAAAATAAAAATTATGTCAGTTATTTTGAAGTTATTCTAATCTCGTACACACAAAAATTTGCAATTATTCATCTACTGCTGGAATCTGGAATTTGGATCTATTTTATCGATGCAAATTGGATTTGCATAGAAGGGTACATTCTTTTATTTTAGATAGAAGAAACATTTCTTCTATCTAAAATAAAAGAATTTTGCTGATTTATTTATTGCTATATCCAATTTATAGAATTGATATACCATTTAATTGATATAATTTAGCAAAATGAAACACAGCATATGCATCCATCTTTCGGCTCGAGAATTTCACGGGATAGAGATATAGTATAAGAAATAGGCTATTAAGTAACTCTAAATGAATTGTGGATACATCTGTATCCTTAACATACTGAAACGGCTGCCATTACTCGTATCAAACCAATAGCGATTCATAAAAGCTAAATCTTGTAATCAATGGTGGGCCAATAATGAATTTTTTTGCATATGTATTAAGACGCTTGGTCTGATTTCGAAATTGTCCAGAGTTTTTTATGTTGTTTTCATTGCAAAATGATGGATCTCCTTCCGTAACTTTCCAATTACGAGTACGAGAATTGAAAGACATGAAAATTATCAATTCTCTACGGCGTCTAGGAGATAGATAGAATATTTTCAGGAACAAGAAAATCAGAAGAATCTTTTTCTCTATTCACTACCATTCCGCGTCTTCGACTTCTATTAGTTTCTTCTTTAATGCAATAGCTATAGTTTGATATAGAATCCATTTCTCAAAGTAATGGAAACCATTCTCTTATAGGAAATGGTTCGAAAATCGCTATTCCACCTTTTAGGTTTAGGTATCGTGAAAAGTGATACCTGTGAAGATCGTGCATTTCAGTCACATTCAGATCCGTTTTTCGAGTCCATGATATAACCAAATTGGATGGATCTTCCACCCGTTTAGCTAAGAAAGAATAGATGCAGAGGTGGATAATAGATCGATATGAAGATCATGAGCTGCCCCATAACGCCAGTAGTCGCGAATATCTCCTTCTTCCCTAACCCAAGATTGGAGAAAGAAGATCTAAGAGGGACCTATGGAGAATGTGGTCAGAAATCCATAATAGAGTCCGACCACAACGACCGAATTAATTATCCTCATCGATAAACTTAGACTACTAAGTAGAAAAGATTTGAAAATCATGGCATGGGTCTCCTTTTTTTCTTTCTTTAG